TCTAACTGACAAAGTGGATTTCTTTTTCTGCTGTTTCAAAAAACTCCATTCTATATTTTTTCTGATGATGCTTTTGAAAAATGCACGTCATTGATTGATTCAGAACACCTTTTCCTTGATCTTGATAGTATCCATGGGTACTTTCTAAATTAGAACAAAAGGAGAATCACTCAATTTCCTGGATTATATATATATATACTATATTTCTGTAGATTCGATAGCGTACAAATCCTTTCTATACTCTTACCTTATTTTTTTACTATCTCATAAAATTGAACTTTTTGATAAGTTCATCGAATAAGTTTTTTTTATGTTTGTCCACTATTTTATTCTACGTAATAAATCGAAAAAAAGTCTACGTAATAAATCGAAAAAAAGTTCTGATACATCTGGAAAACCGAAACCAAGACTAGGACTAGGGATTTTTGGCGAACAGGATCACAAATCATTACTCTTTCGACACAAGAAAAGGAATTTGCTACACCCCTTTCTTGTGTCAAAGACTAGGAAGACAAATAATGCCTCCTAGAATTTTTTGTTCCCCGCATTTATAATTCTTTTTATTATCCGCTTACTATAGAATAAAATTAATACATTTTATGACATTGAAATCTGGTAATAGTAACATAGTTGTACCAATTCAATTTGGTTAAAAAAACAAAGAAAGAGGTGGTAAAGTCATAAAGTCAAATCAAATAAAATAGTCTTCTTCAAACAAAAAACTACCTATTCTGACTAGGAATGCGGTCCAGGGGATTCCCCGAAGCTCGTAGAAAAAGAGCAAGAAAATAAAAGGTTTTTCAGAATTGATTTTTTTTGATCATACATAATTGACAACAAAAATGTTGTTCTTTTTACGAACCTGATGTGGATACATCAATGAGGTTAGAAATTCATTTCGGCCAATTGAACCTTCTCGAACTGTTTCTTTTTAAGAACCAAAAATATTTGTGCCAAAATAACAGATGCCAAGAAGAACAAAAGACCTTGGACACGTAATGGATCTTGAAGTACTATTTCTGCATCTCCCTGACCAAATCCACCCACATTAGGATTACTCGTTAAGGGTTGATCGAATTTAATGGATTCACCCTCTGAAACAAGAAGTTCTGGTCCTGGAGGGATAATATCAACCACTTGACGTCCATCCGATGGATCTGTTATGGTTATTTCATATCCCCCTTTTTCTTTTCGTATGATTTTACTTAATATGCCCGCTCCTGTAGCATTATAAACTGTATTGTTACTCTTGCTTCCGTCGGGATAAATCTGACCCCTTCCCCTATTTCCGCCTACGTATATAGGATATTTTAAGAAGTGAACATCTTTCTTAGTAGCGGGGTCGGGGGAAAGAACAGGAAAGGTGATTTCACTATATTTCTGACCAGGGACAGGTCCTATCACAAGAATATTTTTTTTATTAGGGCGATAGCTCTGAAAAGACAAATTGCCTATCTTTTCTTTCATCTCAGGAGAAATACGATCGGAAGGAGCTAATTCAAAACCCTCCGGTAAAATAAGAACAGCCCCCACATTCAAACCCCCTTTCTTACCATTAGCAAGAACTTGTTTCACTTGCTTATCGTAAGGAATTCGAACAACTGCTTCAAATACAGTATCAGGAAGTACCGCCTGTGGAACCTCAATATCCACGGGCTTGTTAGCTAAATGACAGTTGGCACATACAATACGCCCAGTCGCTTCTCGTGGATTTTCATAACCCTGCTGCGCAAAAACGGGATATGCACTTGAAATAGATGTCCGAGTTATTATATATATCATGAGCGATACGGAAATACATCGAGTAATCTGTTCCTTTATCCAAGAAAAAGTATTTCTAGTTTGCATGGTCTAATCATTGATCCGAAAATTTCTACAATAAATTGGGTAGGTCACTAGTATAGTTCCCTATCCACGATTTTGCTATTTACTGGAATCATTTTACTGGCATACGATAGGATGAAAATCCCCCGGCTAGAAAGTTTTTAATCCTTATGTAGAATTACAAAGACAAAGTCAGAAACGTTCTGATTGGATTAGATTAATATCCATCGATGGATCATTTATCAATCATTCATTGAATGATAAATAACTACAAGTGACGGAGATACACGATTTAAATAACGGAAAATCCAATATTTAAAAATAGTATCGAGAATAACTGGAAAAGTGGAAACAAGACCAGATATAATTTGATCATTATGAACAAATCCAAAATCTTTATAGACAGAACCAATCATTAGTTCCCAACCGTGTGGTGAATGAAATCCGATACATAAATCGGTTAACAAAAGAATCGAAAAAGCTTTTACTGTATCACTTAAGTTATATAGGAATTCCTGAGCCCAAGAGTTAAGAATAACAAGTTCTGCATTACCTAAAATAGAATAACCGCTTAGAATAACAAAACAGATTATATTTGTCGAGAAGTGCAAAATCGTATGGATACGATCCTCATTGTGTATCTTGATTAATTGTATCGTTTTTTTGTAGATTCCTATAGGAAGCTTTTGTAGATGTGTGTCCGAGTATTCCTTGACCATTTCATCCAAAAAGAGGATTTCCTCTAATTCTATGAACTTTTCTAGAATACTTTTTTCTTCAATATCATTCAAAAAAATTTCGGATTGACCCGTATTCCACCAATTAGTAATCCAAGATTCCATACTTTTAGTAAATGAGAGAGAAATCCACCAGGGCAAAAACACTATAGATGCAAGATACAAAAGAGGAGTGAATGCTTTTTTTTTTGCCATTTTTCACCTGTGAATTTTTAATTAACCCACGTCATTTGTCGATTCTATGTGATCGAATGTTTCTTTCAAACATGAGTTCGAGATAAGGTATCAAACCTACGAATCTATTTTATTTTTGATTTTGTTTGAATCTAGAAATAGAAATAGACTAAGACTCTACTTGGAATTCGCATGAAGCAATAATCAAAAATATTGTTTCCAGATATCTCAATTCATCAAATTATAAACAAGTGTCTCCTTTTGATAAATCTCCGAAAGAAGTACTTTAAGGAATCAATATTATTGATATTTTTGAAAGGAAAGAGCTCCTCTTCTATCAAAATCTCTAATATTTCGAAAAAATCACAACGATTCCCTATAGCCAAGAATAATTGAGAGAAAGATATTGTGATGATCAAAAAAATGAGTGTAAAAACAAGACCAAAACGGGTCGGTTTTCATTATTAAGAAAACCCATTATTGATTAGTAAAGAACACAAATGAAAGGATAAATAAAGGGTCGATTGGCAAAAAGGAAATAATTTACAAGATATGATTTATCTGCATCTAAAGTACCACTTCCAACAAATATTTAACTAAAAAAAGTTTTGTTTTATGGTTGTTCCATATACGTCGCCTTTGATTAGATTGAATGTTCTCACGAAACTTCAGTTAAATGATCTTATAAATAAATATAGGCTTCTTGCATTTTTTCCCTCCTGTTGAGAAAATTCGTTTTTTAGCCTAGTTCCTTTTCTCAAAAGACTTCAATTGGTACGCGCAAGAAATAGGCCAATTCCGCGGCTTTTTGTTCAATTTCTCGTGGAGTCAAATTCTCATCAGTACGGGTCAATGGAATAGCCCCCCGACCTCTGATGTCCATATAAAGGACACGACGAGCATAAATACCCTCTTTAACTTCTATTCTAACGGATTGAATATCTTTTATAAGGAATCGGAGGAATATGCGACGATTTTTTCCAGGAAATCCCCAACGAAAAATATACACTATTCCTTCCTTTCTATCGAATCGATCATAACCACTACCTACATTCCAGGAAATTGTGCACCACAAATAGGAACTGATAAAGAGACCCGCGATCCCGTAGAAAGACATCACGATCCCTTGTGGAAAAAAAAGGATTTGCTGAGACGGAATAAAAGATATCAAATTTCTACCAAGATAACTGGAAGTTCCAACCAATAAGAATCCTAATGAACCTAAAAAAACGATAAGGGCCCAGCAAAAATTACTTAGTTTTCGAGACCCCGTTATAAGTTCTATCCATATATGTTCTGATCGCCAACTCATACTTGATCCGATTGCATTTTATTGGAATTGAGAGAATACCCCCAATGGTTTTGACTTGACTTTTTTTGTTTCCGAAGGAACTCTCATCACCTAGCGCTAGTTTGATGCGAACTAGCACTAGTTTGATGGGCAACCTTTAGGAGTAATTTATCAAATTGGTTAGATCTAAAATAATAACATACCCTTCATATCATCCGAATATACATATTGATATACATATAGATCCACGAACTGTGCATATTAGGCTAGGCATAGGCATCCAGTGATCCTGATCTATTTGAAATTAGCTAGAATTCATTTACCCATAGATCATTTTCTGCAGGCATAAGAGCTTTTTCCTTTATGTTTGGCGGAAATCACATGTTATACCATATTTCCCGAAATAAATCTCTGTCTTATGCTACAAGTCTAAGTTTCAAAAAAAAAACGGATGAGGTTTGGTCTTCCCAGATCTAAACAATCTTATTTTTTTGAACATGAAGAAATAAAGAAGCCATTGCAAGTGCCGGAAATACTAGGCCTACTAAAGGCACAAAAATAGAGGGAAAATTGAAAGTTATCATAAAATGGGGTACCTCGGCTTACTATTTGTACCTGTTATTATTTTTTTTAATATCATATTTATACTAATTATAATTTATAATTAAGGATTGTAATTATTCTGAATTCATAGTTATTATTAATTAATTCTATTTGAAAATTCTTATTATTAGAAAGAAAAGTATCTATATATCTAAGTGAGTATATAGAATAAGTCCAAGGAATGTATAACTAAATAAATGGACTTATTCATCTATCTACATGAAAGATACGTATGATAATCAACTTTCTTATTTTTCTTCATTTCTTTGTGTTTTGTTCTTGTTTTCTTTCCTTCGATTCCGATAAGCTAACTACTTGTTTGCTACAAATAAAATAATTAACCTTGGTGCACTCTACTTGATTGAATTGGA